CTCAGAAAGGGGGGAAAGCAAGGAAGAAACAGATGTAGAAATAGAAACAACTTCAGAAACGAAGGGGACTAAACAGGAACAAGAGGGATCCACTGAAGAAGATCCTTCTCCTTCCCTTTTTTGGGAAGAAAAGGAGGATCCGTACAAAATCGATGAAAGGGAAGAGATACGAGTGAATGGGAAGGAAAAAACAAAAGATGAATTCCTATTGAAAGAGACACAATATAAAAACAGACCCGTTTATGAAACTTATTATCTGAATGTGGATCGGAATCAAGAAAATTCGAAGTTAGAAATATTTAAAGAAAAAAAAAAATTACGCAACTTTCGCTTTCAAAAACCTTTTGTGACTATTCTTTTTAACTATAAAAAATGGAATCGGCCGTTTCGGTCTATAAAAACCAATAAATTAAAAAAATCTATTTCTATAACCTTAAAAAATGAGATGTCGCAATATTTTTTTCATGCATGTCAAAGTGTTGGAAAAGATAAAATATGTTTTACGCACCCACCTAGTTTGGGAACCTTTTTCGAAATGATAGAACGAAAGCTTTCTATATTTACAATAGAAAAACTGCCCTTTAATGAATTGGAGAATCTTTGGCGTTATAATAATAAAGAAAAAATAAAAAATATAACCAACAAATTTATATATATAGTTAAGAATATAGATAAAATTTTAGGGAGTAATTCTCGGGTTCTCGATCTACTTGAAAACAGACATAGATTCTGCAAATATTGCAATAATAAAAAAAATATATATTTACCAGAGGTATATGACCCTTTCTTAAAGGGTGCTTCCCGTGGACAAATGCTAAAATTGTTTTGGCTTTCGATAAAATATAAAAATTCCATACAAAATTACATAGAAAGGGGTTGGATAAATAAACTTTTTGGCGTCTTTCTTATTATTAATTACTTAGAATTTCAACAGGAACAAAAAAAAATTGATAGAATAAAAAAAAAATCATTAGAAAAAGAAATAGGTTTTTTGGTTAATTTCATTAATGACTTTTTTAAAAAACAAACATCCAATTTCAAAAAAAATATAAATTTTTTTGAATATAAACGAATAAGAATTAATTCAACAGAGCAAAAAAAAAAAATTATATTGGAAAACGTTCACACGAATTCTAACGGTAATAAAATTCGAAAAAATTTTATTGAGCTAAACGAAATCATAAAAAGAGTTCCTCGGTGGTCATACAGATTAATCAACAATTTGGAACAAGAGGACGAACAAAACGAGGACCTTTTAGGAAAGCACGCTACGATTCGTTCAAGAAAAAGCAAACGTCTAGTGATTTTTAATGATGATTTAGAAGATAGCAATACTTGTAGTAATCCTCAAGATCTTAATAATGAGAAAACAGACGAGATTTCTGTAATACGTTATTCACAACAACCAGATTTTCAACGAGATTTAATTACAGGCTCAATCCGAGCACAAAAACGTAAAACAATTATTTGTAAATCATTTGAAGCTAATATGAATTCCCCCACTTTTTTGGATCGAATAGAAAAAGAGCTTTCTTTTAATATTTATGACCCAATACAAGAAAAAATAAAAAATTTTATATGGAAAAAGAAAGAATTCAAAATTATAGATTGTACAGAGAAAAAGGAAAAAGAGAGTACTAAAAAAAAAGCAGCTAACAAAAGAAAAGAGGAAAAAATAAAAAGAACAGAAAAAACACGTATAGAAATAGCCGAAGCCTGGGATAGCTCTGTAATTGCTCAAGTAATAAGGGGTCTTATGTTACTAAGCCAGTCAATTCTGAGAAAATATATAATATTACCTTCATTGATAATAATTAAAAATATCACTCGTATATTATTATTTAAATTTCCTGAATGGTCCGAGGATTTAATGGAGTGGCGTAAAGAAATGCATGTTAAATGCACTTATAACGCTGTTCCATTATCAGAAAAAAAATTTCCTAAAAACTGGTTAACAGAAGGTATTCAAATAAAGATCCTATTTCCTTTTCATCTTAAACTTTGGCACAAATCTAAGCTACTAGAACGAGATACCTATCCACTGAAAAATAAAGAAAAAAAAACGGATTTTTTTTTTTTAACAGTTTGGGGAATGGAAACTGAACTTCCTTTTGGTTCTCCACGAAAACAACTTTCCTTTTTTGAACCTATTTTTAAAGAACTAAAAAAAAAATGTAAAAAGAGCTTTTTTAGGATTATACAAATTTTAAAAGAACGAATCCAATATTTTATAAATAAAAAAAAAAAAAAACTACCAAAAATAAAAAAAATTACATTATTTAGATTGAAAGAAATATACGAATCGAGTGAAAACAAAACCGAACAAAACTTTATACGAAATAATGAGATAATTCAGGAATCCACCATTAATATTCAATCTACGAATTCCACAATTTGCGCGTTGACAAAACAAAAAATACAAGGGCTTGTTCCTAGAACAAGCACAATCATAAATGAAATACAAAAAGTTTCAAACGACAATAAAAAAGAATTTCGGAGCCTACATATAAAAAACAGTTTGAACAAAAATAATTCTGATAAAAGACTCGAATCAACAAAAACTTTTTTTAAACTTTTAAAAAAACGAAATGTTCTACTAAATAGTAAAACAACTTATTTTTTAAACTTTTTACTTGAAAGGATACATAGAAATATCCTTATATATATAAAAAATATTTATAAAGCAATTGTACACCTTTTTTTTTTAAACAACAAAAAAAAAAAAATTAATAAATACATTTGCTATACTAACTATATTTACAATAATGAGACAAATCAAGAAAAATTGGATAAAACAAACAAAAAAATAACTCTATTTATTTATACTATAACAAGGGCCTTCTCTAATATTAGTAATAAGAGGTTGCAGTCTTTTTATGACTTATCTTCTTTCTCACAAGCATATATATTTTACAAATTATCACAAAATGCTTTTTTGAAGTTTTTTAATTTATATCAGGTAAGATTAAGATTTGTATTTCAATCTAATGGAAACTCCCCTTTTCTTAAAAAAGAAATAAAGAATTATTTTATTAGAACATATGAAATATTACATTCTGACTCAAATCATAAGAACCTCCGCAATTTTCGACCGATATATCAATGTAAAAATGGGTTAAAAGATTATTATCAAGAGGATTTATCTCAATGCATCTCACAAGAGAGTCTAAATAAAGTTAACCACCACTCTATAAAAAAAAACAATAAATTAATTAACTTTAAAAAACAAGATAAATACAATCTTTTATCATATAATTTTATTAAGTATGAAGATAAAAGGAATTCCTCCTTTTCTTCATTATCTTTACAAGTAAATAATAACCCATATATTTTTTATAATTATGCTGAAAGTAAACGCAAATCTTTTAATATCCTAGTAGGTATTTTGGTCCAAAATTATAAAGCCGAAGATAATATTATCCATATAAAGAAAAACAGGAATAGAAAAATTTTTCATTGGATATTTCTCAATTTTTGTTTTATAAAGAACATGGAAACTCAGGTCTGGAAAAATATGGATACTGATACTGACAGTAATAAATATACTAAGATTAGAACTAATAATTATAAAACTAAAAAAATTTATAAAATTGAAAATAAATTTAGTTTTTTTCCCACGGTTTCTCAAAATCAAGGGAGCAGCCCCTACAATAATAATAAAAAACTTTTTGATTGGATGAGAATGAATGAAGAAATACTCCATTGTTCCATATTGAATTTACCTTTTTGGTTTTTTCCAGAATTTTTGGTACTCTCTTTTTCGTATAAAATTAAACCAATCCCAATCAAGTGGCTCCTTTTAAATTTTAATGCAAATGTTAGTAAAAATAAAAATACTACTGTAAAGAAAAAAAGGGATATTTTTTTATCAATTTTTTCATTAAAAAAAAAAAATAAAAGAGAAAAAGAATGCAAAGTCCAGCCAAATTTTGAATCAACTCTAGTAAAGTATGAAAAATATATTGAAAAAAATTATATGATATCAAAGCTGAAAAAAGAGAAAAAAAAAAAAGAATATAAGAATAATATGGGCGCGAAATTGGATTTCGTACTAAAAAGATATTTGCTTTTTCAATTGAGATGGAATAATTTTTTAAATCAAAAAATAATAAAAAATATTAACGTATATTGTCTTCTGCTTAGACTACTAAACCCAAGAGAAATTGCTATAGCCTCTATTCAAAGGGGGGAAATTAGTCTGGATATTTTAAAGATTCATAAAAATTTAATTCTTTCAAAATTACTTAAAAAAAGAATATTACTTATTGAACCCCTTCGTCTGTGTCTAAAAAGGGCGGGACACTTTATTATGCAGCAAACTATCGGTATTTCAGTGGTTTATAATAGCAACCACACTATTAATCAAAGGTGCCGAAAAAAAGTACATGTTGATAAAAAAAATTATGATGACTTAATTCGAAAACTCCAAAAGATGGTAGAAAAGCGAGACAATACTTATTTTGAGTTACTTATTCCTGAAAGTATTTTCTCCCCTAGACGTCGTAGAGAATTCAGAATTCTAATTTGTTTTGATTCGATAAATCAAAGTGTTCCGCCTATAAATGCGCTATTTTGGACTGAAAATCAAGTAAAGAGTCTAGTTTTGAATAAAAGAAAAAGAGAGACAAATACACAGATTAAATTAAAATTTTTTATTTGGCCTAATTATCGATTAGAAGATTTTGCTTGTATGAACCGTTATTGGTTTGATACCAATAATAGCAGCCGTTTCGGTCTCCTAAGGATACATATGTATCCACAATTTTAAAAATGAATTGATGTATGTACTGAAAAAATAAAATATGGATTGCTTTTATTTCCCGTGCTTTATTTTTATATGAATACAAAGATATGCATACATAACATTGTTTTACATTTCATTCTAATTCAGGATACAAATTAAATGACATAAAATAATGAAAAAAATGCTTTATTTTTTTTTTAGTATAAATTTTATCTTTTGTGAGTGTAGACAACTATCTTTTTGGCTACCTATTAGAATACCATTTTCCAATCAGTAATTTTTAACAAAATTACGCTTATTTTAGTGTGTATACCAAAAAAAAAGCACTTTTTTTATTGAAAAAAAAGATATATATTTTTGTAATTAAAGGCCTGTGGGGGTCCGATTTAATTTTATGGTAAAAAAGTCATTTATCTCGGTTATTTCGCACGAAAAAAAAGAGGAGAACAGGGGTTCTGCTGCATTTCAAATATTAAGGCTCACTAATAGGATACGAAAACTTTCTTCACATTTGGAATTGCACAGAAAAGATTTTTTATCTCAGAGGGGCCTCCGAAAAATTTTGGGAAAACGCCAAAGGATGCTGTCTTATTTGTCAAAGAAAAATAGAATACGTTATAAACAATTAATTAATCAGTTAAATATTCGCGAATTAAAAACGCGTTAATTTGAGTTTGAAGTATCGTTTTAAATTATTTGATTTAGTAAATCTTGAATTTTAATCAACTTATTTTAACTTTCAATAATTCATGAAAAAATGAATCCCGTAAAACCCTATGAATATACCTGCTACAAGAAAAAACCCCATGATAGTAAATATGGGACCCCACCACCCATCAATGCACGGTGTTCTTCGACTCATCGTTACTCTTGATGGTGAAGATGTTATTGATTGTGAACCAATATTAGGATATTTACACCGAGGAATGGAAAAAATTGCGGAAAACCGAACAATTATACAATATTTGCCTTATGTTACGCGTTGGGATTATTTAGCTACTATGTTCACAGAAGCTATAACCGTAAACGGACCAGAGTTGTTCGGAAATATCCAAGTACCTAAAAGAGCCTGCTATATCCGAACAATTATGTTGGAGTTGAGTCGTATCGCTTCGCATTTGTTATGGCTTGGACCTTTTATGGCAGATATTGGAGCGCAGACTCCTTTTTTCTATATTTTTAGAGAAAGAGAATTAGTATATGATTTATTTGAAGCTGCCACTGGTATGAGAATGATGCATAATTTTTTTCGTATTGGAGGAGTTGCGGCCGATTTACCTTATGGTTGGATAGATAAATGTTTAGATTTTTGCGAGTATTTTTTAACCGGAGTTACAGAATATCAAAAACTGATTACGCGAAATCCCATTTTTTTAGAACGAGTGGAAGGGGTAGGCATTATTGGACGAGAAGAGGTAATAAATTGGGGTTTATCAGGACCAATGCTGCGAGCTTCTGGAATACAATGGGATCTCCGTAAAGTTGATCATTATGAGTGTTACGACGAATTTGATTGGGAAGTACAGTGGCAAAAAGAAGGAGATTCTTTATCTAGATATCTAGTCCGCATTGGGGAAATGACAGAATCCATAAAAATTATTCAACAGGCTCTAGAAGGAATTCCGGGGGGTCCATATGAGAATTTAGAAATACGATACTTTGATATAGAAAAGAATCCGGAATGGAATGACTTTGACTATCGATTTATTAGTAAAAAACCTTCGCCTACATTTGAATTGCCGAAACAAGAACTCTATGTGAGAGTTGAAGCTCCAAAGGGTGAATTGGGAATTTTTTTGATAGGGGATCAGAGTGGGTTTCCTTGGAGGTGTAAAATTCGACCACCTGGCTTTATTAATTTGCAAATTCTTCCTCAGTTAGTTAAAAGAATGAAATTGGCTGATATTATGACAATACTAGGTAGCATAGATATTATTATGGGAGAAGTTGATCGTTAACATGATAATTGATAGAATAGAAGTACAAGATATCAATTCTTTTTCTAGATTGGAATTTTTAAAACAGGCTTATGGAATTCTCTGGATACTTATTCCTGTTTTTACTCCTGTATTGGGAATAACAATGGGTATACTAGTAATTGTATGGTTAGAAAGAGAAATATCCGCAGGGCTGCAACAACGTATTGGACCAGAATATGCTGGGCCTTTAGGAGTTTTGCAAGCTTTAGCTGATGGGGCAAAACTTCTTTTCAAAGAAAGCCTTTTTCCGTCTAGAGGAGATACTCGTTTATTCAGTATCGGCCCTTCCATAGTGGTTATATCCAGTTTAGTAAGCTATTTGGTAGTTCCTTTTAGTTCTCGCTTTGTTTTATCGGATCTCAATATGGGTGTTTTTTTATGGATTGCCATTTCAAGTATTGCTCCTATTGGACTTCTTATGTCAGGATATGGATCAAATAATAAATATTCTTTTTTAGGTGGTCTACGAGCTGTTGCTCAATCGATTAGTTATGAAATACCTTTAACTTTATGTGTGTTATCAATATCTCTACGTGCGATTCGTTAAGTCAAAAAAAAAATTATATTTCTTACTTTCGGTTTTATAGTAGGAAGACGAAATAAGTTGACTAAATATCTTCATTTTTTATTAAATATTCCGATGAATGAACTAAACCCAAGAGTTATATGAGTGAAAGAAAACAGCTTAAACTAGCTGTCAAAAAATTAAGTCTCATTTCTGATCTGATGTATAAAATAAATGTTATAGAGACGAATAGAAATAAACATAAGCAAACGAAAGACTTTGCCCCAAGATTGAACATTGGATAACTAACTCGTCATCCTGACTTGAAGCGGGCTAAAAAGATACACTAGAGTGAGTTTTCACTATCGTTTCTATGGATTATCATACATTAATTACTTTAACGTAAAGCATTATTGAACAAAAACGAGTGGATGAGTAGAAACACCAAGATACACAAAGGATTTGTAATGGGGATTTTGTAAAAAAATAAGAATATTTCCGCATAATGTACAACGAATATTATTTGGGGCTTTAAGTTAGTAGAAATGATTAAGCAGCACTCCCTACAATTCCGATCCAGAGTATGCTTCTCTTCGTCGATTAAATCAATGACTATTGGAAACGAAATAATCCTTTATTTTGATTTTGTAAATTAACTTTTCGCAGAAACAGAAAGAAGACATAGAAACGGCAAAAAAAGAGAAAGAAAAAATACAATTACAGTACAAAAACTTGCTTTTTATTCTTTTTTTATACTTTTATTCGTTCTAGATTCATAGTTCTATAGATAGAATTCATATCAGAATTTATTAATTAATGTATAATTTTTTCGTTTGTAAAAAGGAGGGGTTTTGGATATCTTTATAACGAGTATTTGATAGAAGAATTAAGTTATTACTCAACAAATAAAATTTCAAAAGATTTTTTAAATTATCAAAGGACGAGATGAATTCAGAAGCATTTTAAGGTAAATTAATTTAAAATTATCTCAAATTTTTAAAGCATAACAAACAGAATTCAAGTGGGCTAATTGGAGATCGTACAAAATTGTTTTACTTTACGCATCTTAAAAAAAGCATCTTAAAAACATATCAAAACAAAATAAAACAAACTCGATCTTTAAATTTATTTAAGGTCCTCCAGGAGCCGTATGCAGTGAAAATCTCATGTACGGTTCTGGAATAGCGATGCAAACTGTGATGGTATCATCGACTATGATTATCTAATAGTTTAAGTACAGTTGATATAGTTGAGGCCCAATCAAAATATGGTTTTTGGGGATGGAATTTGTGGCGTCAACCTATTGGATTTATTATTTTTTTAATTTCTTCCCTAGCAGAATGTGAAAGATTACCTTTTGATTTACCAGAAGCAGAAGAAGAATTAGTAGCAGGTTATCAAACCGAATATTCCGGTATCAAATTTGGTTTATTTTATGTTGCTTCTTATTTAAACCTATTAGTTTCTTCATTATTTGTAACAGTTCTTTATTTAGGAGGCTGGACTATCTCTATTCCGCACATATTTATTTCTGAGTTTTTTGAAATAAATAAACCATACGGTGTTTTTGAATCAACAATTGAGATCTTTATTACATTAGCTAAAACTTATTTGTTCTTGTTCATTCCTATCACAACAAGGTGGACTTTACCTAGGATAAGAATGGACCAGCTGTTGAATCTTGGATGGAAATTTCTTTTACCTATTTCTCTAGGTAATCTATTATTAACAACTTCTTTTCAACTATTTTCACTGTAAAAGGCTACGATATCTTTTATTCACAAATTGGATCGAACAAGAGAAATAAAAAAAAGAATAATCTATATATTCACAATATGTTCCCTATGGTAACTGGGTTCATAAATTATGGGCAACAAACAATACGAGCTGCAAGGTATATTGGTCAAAGTTTCATGATTACCTTATCCCACGTAAATCGTTTACCCATAACTATTCAATATCCTTATGAAAAAGTAATCACCGCGGATCGGTTCCGCGGTCGAATCCATTTTGAATTTGATAAATGTATTGCTTGTGAAGTATGTGTTCGTGTATGTCCTATAGATCTACCCGTCATTGATTGGAAATTGGAAACTAATATTCGTAAGAAACGATTACGTAATTACAGTATTGATTTTGGAATCTGTATATTTTGTGGTAACTGTGTTGAGTATTGTCCAACAAACTGTTTAGCAATGACTGCAGAATATGAACTTTCTACTTATGATCGTCACGAATTGAATTATAATCAAATAGCGTTGGGTCGTTTACCAATAGTAGTAATTTTCGATTATACAATTCGAACTATTTTGAATTCCACTCAAATAAAAAATAGGGAAATCCTTGATTAAGGAAAATTTAGGAATTACTAAGGTTGAGTTTTGGTTTAAAGAATTGAATTTAAAGAAATTCTTTTTTTTCCGCTTTGTTTGGTCTCAATAACTACAAATACTAACTGGTTATTCGTCGGTAAGAGTTGATAAGAATTGCGTCTTAATTTGGATTAAAAATGAATTTTTCTGACATTTTATGGCTAATTTCGTATTCGAGCTGTTCAATTCATAAAAAACGGTAAATTTGAACAAAAACTGTACCCACTTTAATTCACACCCCCTAGGATTTAATGCAAATCTAATTTTATTATGAATGATAAAATCAACCATTTTTTCTGGTCTGGTCTCAACAAGGTCATGAAATTATTTTTTTATCTCGTATCCTACATATAATGGATTTGTATGGACCCATACATGATTTTCTTTTAGTCTTTCTGGGATTAGGTCTTATCTTAGGCGGTATAGGAGTAGTATTACTTATCAACCCAATTTATTCTGCCTTTTCGTTGGGATTTGTTTTGGTTTCTATATCCCTATTATATATTCTATCAAATTCCTTTTTTGTAGCTGCTGCACAACTCCTTATTTATGTCGGAGCTATAAATGTTTTAATTATTTTTGCTGTAATGTTTCTGAACGGTTCAGAATATTTCAAAGATTTTAATCTTTATACGGTAGGGAATGGGGGTACTTTGCTGGTTTGTACAAGTATGTTTGGTTTACTAATGACTACTATTACAGATACCTCATGGTACGGGATTATTTGGACTACAAGATCAAACCAGATTATAGAACATGATTTAATAAGTAATAGTCAACAAATTGGAATTCATTTATCAACAGAGTTTTTTCTTCCCTTTGAATTCATTTCAATAATTCTTTTAGCCAGTTTGATAGGTGCAATTTGCGTAGCACGCCAATGAGGATAATTTTATTAACAGCAATCCAAGGCAAATTTTATTTTACTTATTTCCAATATATTTTTTTGTTACATACTTTTTTTATATTATCGTAAATTTTTGGGGTTGTCTTGTTATTCATGTTATATTCAAATGAATTTAAATTAATAAGGAGTTGTTCAATGATGCTGGAACATGTACTTGTTTTGAGTGCCTACTTATTTTCTATCGGCATCTATGGATTGATCACAAGCCGAAATATGGTTAGAGCTCTTATGTGTCTTGAACTCATACTGAATGCGGTTAATATAAATTTAGTAACATTTTCTGATTTTTTTGATAGTCGCCAATTAAAAGGCAATATTTTCTCCATTTTTGTTATAGTCGTTGCAGCCGCTGAAGCCGCTATTGGACCGGCTATTGTATCGTCAATTTATCGTAATAGAAAATCTATTCGTATGAATCAATCAAATTTGTTAAATAAATAGTATTAACCATTCAAAAATTTGAATTAGCGTGTATAATACATTCTGCATGTTTGCGAAACTATAAGAAATCAAAGTCTCCTGGTCCTTTTCCATGAGTTTATCCATAACCATACATAAGTAGATTGATTAGAAAAATTCTGATAAATTTAAATCATTGATTCATCTAGTATCTAAATATATGATTTATTTACAAGTTTACTAGATCGAAAATTTATTATTAAAAAAATTATAGATCTAATGTCACATTCCGTAAAAATTTATGATACGTGTATAGGATGTACTCAATGTGTCCGAGCTTGCCCCACGGATGTATTAGAAATGATACCTTGGGACGGGTGTAAAGCTAAGCAAATTGCTTCCGCTCCAAGAACAGAGGATTGTGTAGGTTGTAAAAGATGTGAATCCGCCTGTCCAACGGATTTCTTGAGTGTTCGCGTTTATTTGTGGCATGAAACAACTCGAAGTATGGGTCTAGCTTATTGATACGTTCCCGACTTGAATACGACTACATTTTATTTTTTACCTTTACCGACAAAATCGCGTGCTCAAAAAAATATATTTTTTTGAGCACGCGATTTTCGGGTCCAAGTGTATCTTATTTTTACTACGAATGATTTTCCTTGGTTAACGATAATTGTAGTTTTTCCAATATTTGCGGGTTCCTTAATTTTATTTTTTCCTCACAGAGGAAATAAGTTAATTAGGTGGTATACTATTTCTATATGTATAATAGAACTCCTTCTAACAACTTATGCATTCGGGTATCATTTCCACTTGAACGAGCCGTTAATCCAACTGAGAGAGGATTATAAATGGATCTTTTTTTTTGATTTTTCCTGGAGATTGGGAATAGATGGAATTTCTATAGGACCCGTTTTGCTAACGGGGTTTATAACTACTTTAGCTACTTTAGCGGCTTGGCCGGTTACTCGCGAGTCCCGATTATTCCATTTTCTTCTGTTAGCAATGTATAGCGGTCAAATTGGACCATTTTCTTCGCAAGACATTTTACTTTTTTTCATCATGTGGGAATTAGAATTAATCCCAGTTTATCTACTTATATCCGTGTGGGGAGGAAAGAAACGTTTATATTCAGCAACAAAATTCATTTTGTACACTGCGGGAAGTTCCGCCTTTTTATTACTGGCAATTCTAGGTATTTGTTTAGCTGGTTCGAATGAACCAACATTAAATTTTGAAACATCAGCAAATCACTCGTATCCTGTAGAACTAGAAATCCTCTTCTATATTGGATTTTTCATTGCTTTTGCTGTTAAATTGCCGATTATACCCTTACATACTTGGTTACCAGACACTCATGGAGAGGCACATTACAGTACTTGTATGCTACTAGCTGGAATCTTATTAAAAATGGGCGCATATGGATTAGTTCGGATAAATATGGAATTATTGCCCCGAGCCCATTCTCTATTTTCTCCTTGGTTGATGCTAGTCGGCACAATTCAAATAATCTATGCAGCTTCAACATCTCCTGGTCAATGGAATTTAAAAAAAAGAATAGCTTATTCCTCCGTATCTCACATGGGTTTCATAATTATAGGACTTGGTTCGATAAGTGATACCGGACTCAACGGGTCCATTTTACAAATAATTTCTCATGGATTTATTGGCGCCGCGCTTTTTTTCTTGGCAGGAACGAGTTATGATCGAATACGTCTCGTTTATCTTGATGAAATGGGCGGAATGGCTATCAAAATTCCAAAAATATTTATGACTTTCAGTATCTTATCAATGGCGTCCCTTGCATTACCGGGCATGAGCGGTTTTGTTGCGGAATTGATAGTATTTTTTGGAATACTTACTAGCCAAAAATATCTTTTAATGTCCAAAATCCTAATTACTTTTGTAATGGCAATTGGAATAATATTAACTCCTATTTATTCGTTATCTATGTTACGTCAGATTTTTTATGGATACAAGCTTTTTAATGCCCCAAACTCTTATTTTGTTGATTCTGGGCCCCGAGAATTGTTTCTTTCGATCTCTATTCTTTTACCTGTAATATCCATTGGTATTTATCCGGATTTCGTTTTCTCACTATCAGTTGATAAAGTGGAAGTTCTTCTATCTAATTTTTTTTATCCATAGTTTTCGTGAGTAAACCAAAAAATAAAAAAAAAATATTATGATTTTAAAAATTCTTTGTTGGAGAATGAAAAATAAGTACTTTTTCTTCTCTGAAGTTTGAGTAAAATAAATAGGAGTCTTTTTTATAACTATGTATGTAATCAAGCTAGAATCTTTTGAATTAAGTAATAGAAATGAAAAAAAGTAAAAGTCAAGGTTCTCGCTCGATTACATGAGATTTTTTGTATACACTTAAACTTTCGTATGTTTATTTTGTATTTTTCAAGTACTTTCTTCAATTTAATTAGATGTAAATGAACCATAATTATGTAATCCTATTCCTAATAAATTAACCCCAAAATAGCATATCCAAATTATAAGAAAGCCCATTGAGGCGACAATTGCGGAATTTTCAGTTTTAAAACTTTTAGTTATTCGAATATGTAAATAAATTGCAAATATGGTCCAAGTAATAAAAGCCCAAGTCTCCTTTGGATCCCAATTCCAATACGCCCCCCAAGCTTCATTAGCCCATACAGCTCCCGAAAGAATACCTATCGTTAAAAATAGAAACCCTAGACTAATAATACGATAACTCCAAAAATCCAATTGTTCAATCAATTGAAACCTGTAATAATTCCTAGAAAAAATAAAATAAGTTTTTAGTAAACGGTTTAACCGGTTCTTTTTTTCTATTATGTATTGAATTTTGCCCGGCGAAATTGGATAGTTTACAAAATTTTCGCTTTTACTAAAACTTACTATTAAATTTTTAAATGTAATAACTAGAAGAGCTATTGATAATAATGATCCGCATAAAAGAGCTGCATAGCCCAATACCATCATACTTACGTGCATTATTAACCAATAGGATTGAAGAGCGGGTACTAATATTTCGGATTGGTTCATTTCAGTTAAAAGGCCTGAAGTAGCAAAACCTTGGGTAAAAATGGCACTTGGCGCGGTTATTGCGTTTAAATTAAAAAAAGTTTTTGATTTTTTGAAATATGGAACCATATGAATACTGGAGAAACTCCATGAAAGAAAAATTAAGGATTCATATAAATTACTTAATGGTAAATGTTCCAAATAAATCCAACGAGTCACTAATAATCCCGTTAGACAGGAAAAAGTAGTTATCATCCCCTTTTCTGACGAATCCGAGAGTCTTAAGATTTCATCTACTAATAAGGTTAGCAAATGAATTGTAATTACAATTGAAACGACTGAAAAGGATATATGTGTAAATATATGCTCTAAAGTTGAAAATATCATAACAAATTTAAAATAAAAAAAAAGAGGGAATTTCAATTCAATTTCAATTATAGGATAATTGAATTGAATTCGGTAGTTGAACTTAGCATAGGACTTATTTAGAAGATGACATGCCGCCACTCGGACTCGAACCGAGATGCTTTAGCACTGCTTCCTAAGAGCAGCGTGTCTACCGATTTCACCATAGCGGCTTGTTCGAAATCATAATAACCCCTTTTTTATTAAATTGTCGAGAGCGAAGTAGTCAATTCAATGCAATATATGTTTATTAATTGATCTTTGAGTGCAAACATAGCATCTAAAATTAGCGTATTCGTCCTATAATCACTTAAAAAAAGGAAAAGTCTTTCCTTTTTTTAATATTGATGGGGATTCTTATTTTCCCCATCATAAAAACGATAAAACATACTCAAAAAAAGGTTAAATATTCTGTTTATTCCTTATTTCAAAGAAACAAGAATTTTTTAATTATATATAAAACCAAACCTAATTAATCTTTGTTATTGATCGGGTCAAAACATTATAAAATTTGGATTTTTCTTATTAATTATAGGAAACTTATAAAATTTATAAACAATTTATAATTAATTAAAAACAAAATAGACTTACTCCTTTTCGAATCAAAGCAACTCAGGTTTTTAGAATCTTTTATTATTTTTTTGTTGCATAAAAAAAACTTTTTAAATTCCTTGTAGAAAGAGATTTACCTAATGAAAAAGCTTTGAATGCTGCCCAATATCCTTTATTTTTCCAAAAATTTTTACGAATACGTTTTTTTGAGATCGAAGTCCGTTTTTTCGGAACCGCCATTAAAAATCCTCCTTTTATTGGTATAGTTAAATGTCAAAGACATCCATTATCTATTGTTCAAAAAAACCAATTGTTTTTTACTTTTTCTTATCTGGATCTGGTTATCTATTTATTTTATAGCCTGTATACCCCAATATAGTAAAAAAAGACTGTGCACCCTTCCTTATATCTCTCTAAAATTTATTTTTGTTGTCCTACATCTATTTATACGGGTAATAAAATTATCAAAAGTTTCAACCTCCATACCTTATTAATTTAAAATTTAATAGGCCAGGGTCCCACAAAGAGTACATTAAATTTTAAAATGTACAAAAGACCTGTACTTAATCTATTAAGTTTATAAAAGCTATGTTGTTAATTCCTCCTTTTAATTATAGGGAGGGAACGCCAAGTGTTAGAATTGGATATTATGGTTTGAAGATCCCAGTCTTTACTAAAAAAAGAGATGTCTTTTCTTACACAAAAAATTACCCTACAAAAATCTATTGGTTAATGATTCTGAATAAGCCAACAAAAAATAACGTTTTTGGTAAAAATTATAGTTTTTTATAATTCAGGTCAAACACTTATTTATTATTTTGGTGTAATTATTTATCCTTGTGCTATAGATAATAGATATATAAATTAGTGTAATAATACGTACTAATAATTACGGCTCTAAAATTCCCTATTTTTTTTATTAACCGAACCCTTTCATTAAAAAAAACTAAGAGCCGGTAAATCATAAACAATTAGATTAAGATATAAAATTTTTTTTTATGCAATATACATATCAATATTCATGGATTATACCTTTTATTCCCCTTCCAGTTCCTATATTAATAGGAGCAGGACTTTTACTTTTCCCCACGGCAACAAAAGCTCTTCGCCGTATGTGGGTTTTTCCAAGTATTTTATTCTTAAGTATAGTTATGATTTTTTCAGCCTATCTGGCTATTCAACAAGTGAATAAACCTACTATCTATCTATCTATATGGTCTTGGACTATCAATAATGACTTTTCGTTAGAATTTGGTTCTTTAATTGACCCACTTGCTTCTATTATGTTAATATTAATAACTACTGTAGGAATTCTGGTTCTTATTTATAGTGATTATTATATGTCTCATGATCAGGGATATTTGAGGTTTTTTGCTTATATGAATCTTTTCAATACGTCAATGTTAGGATTAGTTACTAGTTGTAATATGATACAAATTTATTTTTTTTGGGAATTCGTTGGACTGTGTTCTTATCTATTAATAGGGTTTTGGTTCACCCGGCCTACTGCAGCGAATGCTTGTCAAAAAGCATTTGTGACTAATCGCGTTGGAGATTTTTGTTTATTATTAGCAATTTTAGGCTTTTATTGGATAACGGGCAGTTTAGAATTTAGAGATTTATTTGAAATATTCAACAAATTGGTTTATAAGAATGAGGTTAATCTTTTATTTTCTACTTTGTGCGCCTTTCTATTATTTGCGGGTGCGATTGCGAAATCTGCTCAATTTCCCCTTCATGTGTGGTTACCCGATGCCATGGAAGGGCCTACCCCTATTTCAGCTCTTATACATGCTGCTACTATGGTAGCAGCTGGTATTTTTCTTGTCGCCCGCCTTCTACCGCTTTTAATAGGGTTACCTTACATAATGAATCTAATAGCGTTGATAGGTATAATAACATTACTTTTAGGGGCCACTTTAGGTTTTGCTCAAAAAGATATTAAGAGGGGTTTAGCTTATTCCACAATGTCCCAATTGGGCTATATGATGTTGGCTCTCGGTATGGGTTCTTATCAAGCGGCTTTGTTTCATTTGATCACTCATGCTTATTCCAAAGCATTATTGTTTTTAGGCTCCGGATCCATTATTCATTCAATGGAAACTATTGTTGGTTATTCTCCAGATAAAAGCCAGAATTTGGGTCTTATGGGAGGTTTAAAAAAACAGGTACCGATTACAAGAACATTCTTTTTAGTAGGGACACTTTCTCTTTGTGGTATTCCGCCTCTTGGCTGCTTTTGGTCCAAAGATGAAATTCTTAATGATACTTGGTTGTATTCACCGTTTTTTGCAATAATTGCTTGTTCTACCGCGGGATTAACTGCGTTTTATATGTTTCGGATATATTTACTTACGTTTGAGGGCCATTTAAATTTTTATTTTCAAACTTATAGTGTCAAAAAAAAAAGCTCGGTTTATTCAACATCCTTATGGGGTAGAGAAGGACAAGAGGAAATTAAAACCAATTTTTCCTTATTACCTTTATTAACGAAGAAAAATTATAAAAATATTTTTTTTTTGAAAAAAAAAAATACACTTAATAGTAATGCAAGCAGTATGACAATGTCTTTCTATACTATCCCCAATTTCGGGACTAATAAAAGTTTTTTGGATCCCC